TAAGCTTAAATCTAGCAATTATTTAATTAAAGTTTCTAGATTTTCTTTAAGTTAAATAATTATCTATCATTTTAAGCTTAAATCTAGCAATTATTTAATTAAAGTTTCTAAGTTTCTTTTAAGTTAAATAATTTTCTACCATTTTAAGCTTAAATCTAGCAATTATTTGATTAAAATTTTAGAGGTTTAATTAATCATTTTTTTTTTTATTATTATTATTTTAAGCTGATTAATTTTGTTTAATTAATTTAAATAGTTATTTTTTAGGTTTTAAATAAATTGTTATTTTGTTGGTTTAATTTATTTGATAATTAATTTTAATATTATTTTTGGTGAAATTATGTTTTATATGTATGTGGTTTTAGAAAATATCTTTTTGCAGTAAATTTATTTGAAAATGTAGGATACTATGATTTGGTAAAAATATTTAGCTCAAACGAAGTTTGTGCCAGCAGTAGCGGTTATACAAACTAGGGCTACTAAAAAGAGGGGTGGTTTCAATAATATTTATTTTGGGGTTTATAATTTTAATGTAAAGTGAAATTTTATTATTATTTAGTATTTGTTATTTTATATTTGGAAAGTTTATTATTTTAAACTAGGATTAGATACCCTATTATATTAAATGTAGTTTTTACTTGATTAGTATTAGTTTTGTTCTTGAAAATTAAGAGATTTGACAGTATGTTAGTCTTTTCAGAGGAATCTGTCCTATAATTGATTTTACACGTTTAGGAAAACTTAATTTAAGTTTACATATCGCCGTAGAACAGAATTTTTTATAAGAATAATAATGTTCAATATATTTTTTTTATTAAATCGCAGGTCAAGGCGTAGCTTATAATTGAGAAGAGATGGATTACAATAAATTTATTTATATGGATAAATATTTTTAATTTTTTTTTAAAAGTGGATTTGAAAGTAATTTAATTTAAATTATTTAAGTGATTAAGCTCTAGCATATGTACATATTGTCCGTCACTTTCATTATAAGATGAAATAAGTCGTAACAAAGTAGATGTACTGGAAAGTGTATCTAGAAAGGCAAGCTAGAGCTTAAAGCATTTTATTTACACTAAAAAGTTTATTGTTCAATCAATATAGTTTGATATGATAAAATTATTAGTTTTGTTATTTTTAAGTTATTATTTTTAAATTATTATTTATTTTATTAATTATTTTGAAATGATTTTTTTTATTATAGTTTATTAGTACTGAAAAGGAATTTTTATTTTATTTTATAAGAAATATTTATTTTTTGTACCTTGGGTATCAGGGTTTATTTATTTATATTTATATTTTTAATTTTCCCGAATTAAGAAGAGCTAATTTAGAATATATTTTATTGTAAAATAAATATTTAAAATTTTATTTTAGTTGTGATATGCAATTCAATTCTTATTATATCTGGTTTTTTATTAAACAAGTTTAATTTGTCTATTATTTTTTAAATTTTTAAATTTTTAGTAATTTATTTTAATAGAAATATTAAAGGGGATGAGCTTTTTAATATATTATAAAAATTTTTTTTTATTTTACAATTATTTAGGATTAAAAATTTCCAATTTTAAGATTTTTTTATAATTTTTTTGTTGTTTTTAGAATTTATATAAAATTTTATTTTTTTAATAAAATTATTTTTTAAATTATTTATGAAATTTAATAATGATAGAATTAGTATTTTTATTTGTTATTGAGTGTTTATTTTAATTTAGATAAAGGAATTCGGCAAAATTTTACTCACCTGTTTATTAAAAACATGTCTTTTTGATTATAATTTAAAGTTTGGCCTGCCCAATGATTTATTTAATGGCTGCAGTATTTTGACTGTACAAAGGTAGCATAATCAATAGTTTCTTAATTGGAAGCTGGAATGAAAGGTTTGATGAAGTAAATTCTGTCTCTATTTAAAAATGAAAAATTTATTTTTAAGTTAAAAAGCTTAAATTTTTAAAGAAGACGATAAGACCCTATAGAGTTTTATAATTTATATAATATATATTATAAGAATTAAATTTTATATTTTTTAATTTATTTTGTTGGGGTGACTGAAAAATTTATTTAACTTTTTTTTATTTCTACATTTTATATGGGTTTTTGATCCTTTTTTAAGATTATAAGATAAACTACCTTAGGGATAACAGCGTAATTTTTTTTGAGAGTTCTAATCGAAAGAAAAGTTTGCGACCTCGATGTTGGATTAAAATTTATGTTTGGTGCAGAAGCTTTAACATTAGGTCTGTTCGACCTTTAAAATTTTACATGATCTGAGTTTAGACCGGCGTGAGCCAGGTTGGTTTCTATCTCTTTAAATATAAAATTTTTTAGTACGAAAGGACCAAAAATTTAATTAATAATTTTATTTTTGACATAATTTATTACTTTGGCAGATTAGTGTAAGAGATTTAGAATCTTTAAAAGTAGATTTTCTACAGGTAATACTTGTTATTTTATGATTATTTATCTTTGTTTATAACTTTTGTTATTATAATTATTTGTGTATTAGTGGGGGTAGCTTTTTTAACATTACTTGAACGTAAAGTTTTAGGTTATATCCAATTTCGTAAGGGACCTAACAAAGTAGGATTTAATGGTATTTTACAACCTTTTGGAGATGCAATTAAGTTATTTACTAAGGAGCAAATATTTCCTTTTAAGTCTAATTATATTTATTTTTACTTATCTCCAATATTTGGTTTTTTTTTGGCTCTATTATTATGAAATTGTATACCTTTTTTTAGGTTTTATTTTAACTTTAGTTATTCTCTGTTATTTTTTTTATGTGTTTCTAGACTGGGGGTTTACGGTATTATATTATCTGGATGATCTTCTAATTCTGGCTATGCTTTACTTGGGAGAGTTCGCTCAATTGCTCAAACTATTTCTTACGAAGTAAGATTGGTTGTTATTTTAATGTCGTTTTTATTTATGGTTTATAGTTTTAATTTTTTTGATTTTGTTAAATTTCAAGAAAATGTTTGATTTATTTTTATAGTTCTTCCTTTAAGTTTTATATGATTAGTTATTTGTTTAGCTGAAACTAATCGTTCCCCTTTTGATTTTTCTGAAGGGGAATCAGAGCTTGTTTCTGGGTTTAATGTTGAATACAGTAGAGGTAGATTTGCTTTAATTTTTTTAGCAGAATATTCTAATATTTTATTTATAAGTATGGTTAGGGTTATTTTATTTTTAGGTTCTTTATTTAATTTTTATTTTTTTGGCCTAAAAATTATAATTTTTTCATTTTTTTGGATCTGGGTTCGTGGCACATTACCTCGATATCGTTATGATAAACTTATAAATTTAGCTTGAAAAATTTATTTGCCTTTTTCTTTAAATTTTTTTATTTTTATGTATAGTCTTTCTATAATTAATTTAGTTTTTTTTGATTTTTTTTAATTTTTTAATTTAAATTTTTATAATAACATAAATTATTTTTTAAAAAGAATATTATCTCATAATTTATTAGTTAATGGGGTGATAATAAAATAAGAGAAATATAGGATAGTTAAAATTTGCCCAGTGATAATATAGGGTTCTTCAACTGGTCGGGCTCCAATTCAAGTTAATATAATAGTAATACAGAGAAAAATTCAAAATAATATTTTTCTTAAAGGATAAAATGATCTATTTTCTATTTTTTTGTTATTAGTAAATGGGAGGGAGTATAGAATAGCAATAGATATTACTAAAGCAATCACACCTCCTAATTTATTAGGAATTGATCGTAAAATTGCATATGCAAATAAAAAATATCATTCTGGTTGAATATGTACAGGAGTTACAAGGGGATTTGCTGGGATAAAATTGTCTGGGTCTGATAGTATATATGGGTTTGTTAATGTTAATCATGAGAAAAAAGTTAAAGTTAAAAAGAATCCGAATAGATCTTTTAAAGTAAAGTAAGGATGAAAGGAAATTTTATCAATATTTCTGTTTGTTCCTAAAGGATTTTTTGAGCCTGTTTGGTGTAAAAATAATAAGTGAATTATTACTATTGCAGAAATAATAAAAGGAAGGAGAAAATGAAATGCAAAAAATCGAGTAAGAGTTGGATTATCTACAGCAAATCCTCCCCATAATCACTGAACAATATCTCTGCCTAAATAGGGAATAGCGGAGAGAAGATTTGTAATTACTGTAGCACCTCAGAATGATATTTGTCCTCACGGTAGAACATATCCCAAAAATGCAGTTGCTATAGTGAGAAATAGAATTGTGACTCCAATTATTCATGTTTCTGTTAAAATATATGATCTATAATATATTCCTCGTCCAATATGGATGTATAAACAAATAAAGAAAAGAGATGCACCATTTGCGTGAAGGGTTCGGATTAATCACCCATAGTTTACGTCACGACAGATATGCACTACACTTTCAAATGCGTTGGTTGTTCTGGGGCAGAAGTGTATTGCTAAAAAGATTCCAGTAATTAGTTGAATTATTAAACATAATCCAAGGATTCTTCCAAAATTTCATAAAGATGAGATGTTTGTTGGAGTTGGTAGTTTAATTAATGTTGATGAAATAATTTTGATTAAAGGGTTATTTTTTAAATTTTTCATTAGTTTTTGTTTAAATAATTATTTTTAGGTTTAGTTAATTTAACTACTACTACTAATGTAAATAGAAGATAAATAATAGAAATTATATATAGAGAGTTAAATGGAAAAGTAAATATTTTGTTGAATCTTGAAATTTCTTTTATTAGACTTTCTTCTCTTTTAAGTAAAATTTTGTTATTGAATATTTTAAGGGAAAAATTAATTATAATGGCTAGAAAGATTCTTATAATTAATATTGGATATGAAATTTTAAATTTTTCATTAGATGCTACAGAGGTTATGTATGTAAATAGAATAAGAATTCTTCCAATTAAAATTAGAAATATTATATAGGATAATCAAAATCTTGGATATATTATTCCTAAAGTTAATGCGATAATTGTTGTTTGAATTAAAAGAGTGACTATTAATATTATAGGGTGGTTTAATGTTAATGATAATAATGATATAACTAATATAATTATTTTTATATCAGGAAGTAGTTTAAGAAAAATTTAAATTTTGGAGATTTAAGATGGTGAATTATCTTTCCTGAAGTTTTTAAAGTTTCCTTATGTTTGGTTTACAAGACCAATATTTTATATTTAAATTATAAAAACTAGTTATTTTTATAGAATTTTTTTTTGTTATTTTTATATTTGTTTCAGGTCTATTTATTTTTTCTTTTAAGTTTAAACATTTTCTTTATTTGTTAATTGGTCTTGAGTTTATAGTTATTTCTTTATATTTATATATATTTGTCTATCTGGGTTCAGTTTCAAATAATTATTTTTTTTCTTTAATTTATTTAACTTTTAGAGTTTGTGAAGGTTCTTTAGGTTTAGCTCTTTTGGTGGTTATAATACGTGATCATGGTAGGGATATAATTAAAAGATTTTTTTCATTATGATAAAGTTTTTATTTTTTTTGATTTTTTTGATATTAATAATGATTTTTTATTTCAATTATTGATTTATATCTTTTATATTTATTTTAGTTTGTTTATTATATTATTATTCTATTAGAGTTACTTATTATTTTTCTAGAGTTTCTTATTTTTGTGGGGTAGATTTTTTATCTTATAGATTGATTTTGCTTAGTTTTTGAATTTTGTTTCTAATAATTTTAGCAAGAGAAAAGTTATATTCTGAAAGTAATTTTTCTTTTTTTTTTATATTTCTTATTATTATTCTTATAATTAGTCTTTATTTAGTTTTTAGTTCTATAAGAATATTTATTTTTTATTTGTTTTTTGAAGTTAGAATGATTCCAACTTTTATTTTGGTAATTGGGTGAGGTTATCAGCCTGAGCGTATTTCAGCTGGTATTTATTTATTTTTTTATACTATGTTGATATCTATACCTATAATATTAGGTATTTTTTATTTAAAAAATAAGTTTTACAGAATAAGATTTTACTTTTTAAGAAGATTTAATTATTATGTTCTTTTTTTTATTATTTCTATGGTGTTTTTTGTAAAGATACCTTTATTTTTTGTTCATTTATGACTTCCCAAGGCTCATGTAGAAGCTCCTATTTCGGGTTCTATATTATTAGCAGGAATTATGTTGAAACTAGGAGGGTATGGTTTAATACGTTTTTTAAAAGTATTTTATTGTTATTCTATAAATCTAAATTTTTATATAATTTGTTTTTCTTTGATTGGATCTTGTCTAGTTTCTTTAATTTGTATGCGACAAAGAGATATTAAATCTTTAATTGCTTATTCATCTGTATCACATATATCTTTAGTAGCTTGCGGGATTTTAAGAATAAAAATGTGAGGATTTTTTGGGGCATTAGTTTTAATGCTGGGGCATGGTTTGTGTTCATCAGCTTTATTTTGCTTATCTAATTTTGTGTATGAGCGTACAGGTAGGCGAAGAATGTTTATTAATAAAGGTATATTAAATATTATTCCTAGTATAAGGATTTGATGGTTTTTGTTTTGTGTGGCTAATATGGCTGCCCCTCCTTCAATAAATTTATTAGGAGAAATTTATTTATTAGGAAGAGTAGTTTCTTTTAGATTATATTTTATAGTATTTTTAATAGTTATTTCTTTTTTTAGAGCTGTTTATTCTTTAATTTTATTTTCTTGGGTTCAACATGGGATTTATTACTCAGGTATCTATTCTTTTAGGTTTATAAATGCTCGTGAGTATATTTTAATAATTTTACATTTTTTTCCTTTAAATTTTCTGTTTTTAAAAATAAGATTTTTTGTCCTTTAAGTTCAAGTAGTTTAATTTTAAAATTTTAGTTTGTGATACTGAAGATATAGTAGTGTTTTGGACAATATTTTCTATTTGTCGTGTTTATTTTTTTGTTTTAATAAGCTTATCTTTTACAATATTTGTTATGGGAGTTTTGTTTATTTTGTTTAATAAAGTTATTTTTATTGAATTTAATATTTTAAGCTTAAATTCAATGAGTTTAGTTTATTCTCTTTTGTTAGATTGAATGTCATTTATTTTTATAAGATTTGTTTTTATTATTTCAGGGTCAGTGATTATATATAGAGAAAGCTATATAGAATCTGAAAAAAGTTTAAATCGTTTTATTTATTTAGTTTTATTATTTATTATTTCTATAATGTTTCTTATTCTCAGCCCTAATTTGGTATCTATTTTATTAGGTTGGGATGGGTTAGGATTGGTTTCTTATGCATTAGTTATTTATTATCAGAATGTGAAATCTTTTAATGCAGGCATATTGACAGTTTTAGTAAATCGAGTGGGTGATGTTGCTTTGTTAATATCTATTTCTTTAATGGTTTCATTGGGAAGCTGAAGATTTTATTTTTTAAATGATTTATATAAGGGTGAATTTTTTATAATTTTATTATCTTTATTTATTGTTCTAGCAGCTTTTACTAAAAGTGCTCAAATACCTTTTTCATCTTGGTTGCCAGCCGCTATAGCAGCTCCAACTCCTGTATCTGCTTTAGTACATTCGTCTACACTAGTGACTGCAGGTGTTTATTTATTAATTCGTTTTAGAAATTTAATTTCTTTACAAATTTATTATTTTATTCTTTTTATTTCTTTGTTTACTATATTTATGTCTGGTTTAGGGGCTAATGTAGAATTTGATTTGAAGAAAATTATTGCTTTATCTACTTTAAGTCAACTTGGTTTAATAATTAGAGTTTTAATTTTAGGAGATAGAAGATTAGCTTTTTTTCATTTATTGACACATGCTTTATTTAAGGCTTTATTATTTATGTGCGCTGGGGTTATTATCCATTCTTTTGGAAATTTTCAAGATATTCGTCTTATAGGGGGTATTTTAAATAATTTTCCTTTTGTTTTTAGAAGTTTTATAGTTTGTAATTTTTCTTTATGCGGAATTCCTTTTATATCTGGGTTTTATTCAAAAGATTTGTTGGCTGAACTTTATTCAATATCGTATATAAATATTTTTGTATATATTATTTTTTTTTTATCTATTGGTTTAACTGCCAGATATTCTTTTCGTTTATTTTATTATGTTTGTATAGGTGATTTAAAATGCTTATCTTTAAATTCTTTTATAGAAAGTTTCGATAAGATAGTATTAGGTATAAAATGTCTTATTTTTATTGTGATTTTAAGAGGAAGAGTTCTTAATTGGTTAATTTTTCCTTATCCTTTTTATATTTGTTTACCTTTTTTAATAAAGATAATAACTTTGTTTTTAGTAATTTTAGGTATTTTAATTGGGGTTTCTATTGGTCAATTAAGATTTTCTTTAATTCATTATTTTTTAAATTTAAATATATTTTATTATTTTAATTTTGAGATATGAAATTTAGTTTATTTTATAAGATTTGTTAATATTTATTTTTTAAATTCTGGAAAAAAGTTTTATCTAAAACTTGATCAAGGTTGATTTGAGTACTATGGAAGGCAAGGTATCTATAATAAGTTAGGAAATTTAAGTTCTTGAGTTCAACTTTTTTCTTTAAATCATTTGATTATATATATTTCTTTATTTTTTACTTTTATTTTCTTAATTATTTGTATTGGGATTTACTTAAATAGCTTATATAGAGTATAACACTGAAAATGTTAAGGAAAATTATTTTTTTAAGTAATTTTTTTTAAGATTATATCTAATTTTATATTGAAAATATAATGTTTTTTTTAAACTATAAAAAAGAAATATTAACAGAGTTTCACTGCTAAAGATTTAAGTTAGAAGCTTAATCTTAAATTTTATATTTCTTTAATTGGAATTAAATTCACTAATGTCATTAACAGTGACATACCTCTATTTGGTTTCAATTAAGCAAGGATAAATATCATATTTTTAGGTCGAAACTAAATGCAAAAGTTTGCTTCTTGCTTAGATAAACTGGTATTCAGTACTTTTTAAATGCAAATTAAATGTTATAGTTAACTATTATCCTAGTATTTTCAGTTTAAGGCTCCTTGGTTTCATTCATGGTAAACTCCCAGAAGAAGGATTAGAACAAAAAAAGTTAGTATGATTGATAGGTTAGACGGGCCAATAGTTTTAATTGAGTTAATAGAAGGTAGGAGAAGAACTAATTCTACATCAAAAATTACAAAAATAATTGCAATTAAAAAAAAATGAATAGAAAATGGTATTCGGGAAGATGCCTTAGGATCAAACCCACATTCAAAGGGGCTTCTCTTCTCTCGATCAGTTATTTTTTTTTTTGCTGTAATATTGAGAATAGAAATTAATGCTATAATAATAACAATAATAATTGATCTAATAGATATTATTAAGAAAATTATTTATACTAGATTCTAGATTTTTTGATTGGAAGTCAAATATAATTATTATATTATATAAATAAATTATTTTCCTCATCAGTAAATAGATAAATATAAGAATAGTCATACAACATCAACAAAGTGTCAATATCATGCTGCAGCTTCAAATCCAAAATGATGAATAGATGATAAGTGGTTATTCATTATACGATAGAAACATACAGCTAAAAACGAAGTCCCAACAATTACATGTATACCATGAAGTCCTGTTGTTATAAAAAAAGTTGAGCCATAAATACTATCTGAAATGGCAAAGGGAGCTTCTATATATTCAAATGCTTGAAGAATTGAAAAAATAGCCCCTAAAAGAATCGTAATTCCTAATCTTTGGAGAGCACTGTTTGACTTGTTTTCTATTAACCTATGGTGGGCTCATGTAATTGATAGTCCTGAAGAAAGTAAAATTAGGGTGTTTAATAAAGGAATTTCTATAGGATTAAATGCAGAAATTCCTTTAGGGGGTCAAGATAGCCCTAGTTCTGATGTAGGAGATAATCTTGAATGGAAGAATGCTCAAAAAAATGCAATAAAGAAAAATACTTCTGATGTAATGAATAAAATTATCCCTCAGCGTATATTAAATGATACCTTTAAAGTGTGTAGACCTTGAAAAGTTCTCTCTCGAACGATATCTCGTCATCATTGATATACAATTATAATTGTTAATGTTAATGCTAAAATAATGATTTCTGATCTATTGAAATGAAATCATTTGATAAATCCTATTAATAATCTAAATGTCCCAAATGATCTAAGAATTGGCCATGGGCTATAATCTACTATGTGAAATGGATGTCTTTTGTTATTATTTAACATTAGTTAATTTCTCTTAAATATAGGGTTGTTAAAATTGAGAAAACATAAGCTTGAATGAAGGCTACAGCTAATTCAAGAATTATAAGAGCTATTTGGGATACTACAATTGTTCATGATAAAATTATAGGTCTTATAGTACATGAGTTTGATATAAGGGTTAATAATAAGTGACCTGCAATCATATTAGCTCTTAGTCGTACAGCTAGAGTACCAGGTCGAATAATATTTCTAATTGTTTCTACAATTACTAGAAAAGGTAAAAGAATTCCCGGAGCTCCTTGAGGGACTAAGTGGGCTAATATGTGAATGGAGTTATTTCATCATCCTATAAATATAAATGAAAGCCAGAAAGGTAATCTAAGTGCTAAAGTGATTCTTAAATGCCTTGTTCTAGTGAAAATATAAGGAAAAAGACCTAAGAAATTTCTTAAAGCAATTACTATAAATACAGGAGTGATAATTATGTTTCTTCCAATATTTTCTTTTTTATTTAAAATTGTTTTGAATTCTTTATAAAGGGTTTTAAACACAATTAATCAAATAAAATTTAAACGTGATGGGATAATTCAATAAGTTAGGGGAATAAATAAAATTCTTGAGAACAAACAAATTCAATTTAACGAAAAAAGTCTTGAAGTAGTAGGATCAAATGTTGAAAATAAATTTATTATCATTTTCAGTTAATAAATTCTGTATTTTTTAATGTATTTCTAGTTTTTCTAGTAGAATGATTTATAGAGTTAAAAAAATTAATGGTGATTATAATGATAAGAAAAATTATGGTAAGAGTTAAATAGATGGTTCAATTATATGGAGCTATTTGAGGAATAAAAAACTATTATAGATAATAATTTTAGTCTGACAAGCTAATGTTATTTTTTAACTAAGTTTTTCATTAGAAGTATGAGCTACTATACTATTAAAAGGTTTAAGAGACCACTGCTTGCTTTCAGCCATCTAATGAAAATGTTTTAATTCATTTTAAGAAATTTTTAGGGGATACTCTTTCAATTACAATGGGTATAAATCTATGATTTGTTCCACAAATCTCTGAACATTGTCCATAAAGAATTCTAGCTTGATTAATAAAGAATGATCTTTGGTTTAATCGACCAGGTGTGCCGTCTATTTTAATTCCTAAAGATGGGATAGTTCATGAATGGATTACGTCAGCTGATGAAATAATCATACGAATTTGAAGCTGATAGGGAATTACTAGACGATTATCAACATCTAATAGGCGGAAATTAAAAGAGTTTAGGGAATCTCTTGGGATTATATATGAGTCAAATTCAATATTTACATAATCTGAATATTCATATGATCAATATCATTGGTGGCCTATGGTTTTAATGGTTATTGAAGCATCATTATCTTCCATTAAATAAAGAACTTGAAGAGACGGAAAAGCAATTAAAATTAATGTTAAAGCAGGAAGAGAGGTTCAAATGATTTCAATTGTTTGACCCTCTAAAAGATAACGATGAGATATTTTATTAACAAATATTTTCATTATGATTAAACTTACTAAAATAACAACTAAAGTTAAAATAATTATTGTATGATCGTGAAAAAATGTTAGTTGTTCTATAAGAGGTGAAGCTCTATCTTGAAGAGATAATATATTTCATGTACATATTTCTAAAAGATAATTATATCATATTTGGGGTTTAAGTCCAATGCACTAATCTGCCACTTTAGAATGAAGAAATTATAGGAAGTTCTAAGTATCTATGCTCTGTAGGAGGTATATGTTGAAATCATTCAATAGAAGAATTTATTGTTTTTCTAAAAATTCTTTGACGTTGTACAGAAAATGCCTCTCAAATAATAAAAGCTAGATAGAGAATTCTTATTAATGTAATTATTCTCCCAATAGAAGACATAGAATTTCACTTAAAATATGCATCAGGATAGTCTGAATATCGACGAGGTATACCACTTAAACCTAAAAAGTGCTGAGGAAAAAAGGTTATATTAACTCCTAGGAATGTAATTATGAAATGAGTTTTTAAATAATTATAATTTAATGTTAATCCTGTAAGTAAAGGAAATCAGTGAATTAAACCAGCTAGAATAGCAAATACAGCTCCTATAGATAGAACATAATGGAAATGTGCAACTACATAATATGTATCATGTAGGATAATGTCAATTGATGAATTTGCTAAGATAACTCCTGTTAAACCCCCGATTGTAAAGAGGAAAACAAATCCTAGTGATCAAAGAGATTGAGGGGTTCTTTTTATCACGGTGCCATGGAAAGTTGCTAATCAGCTAAAAATTTTAATTCCTGTTGGAACTGCAATAATTATTGTAGCTGAAGTAAAATATGCTCGTGTATCAATATCTATACCTACTGTAAATATGTGATGGGCTCAGACGATAAATCCCAAGAATCCGATTGCTATTATGGCATAAATTATTCCTAGGAAGCCAAAAGTTTCTTTTTTACCTCTTTCATGTGAAATAATATGAGAAATTATACCAAATCCAGGTAAAATTAAAATATAAACCTCTGGATGTCCAAAGAATCAAAAAAGATGCTGGTATAAAATAGGATCACCCCCTCCTGCAGGATCAAAGAAACATGTGTTGATATTACGGTCTGTAAGAAGTATAGTAATGGCACCAGCTAGTACTGGTAATCTTAAAAGGAGTAAAACAGCAGTAATTAAAACAGCTCAAATAAATAAAGATATTTGATCGAGATTTATCCCCTGAGGACGTATATTAATTGCTGTTGAAATAAAATTAATAGCTCCTAGAATGGAAGACACTCCTGCCATATGTAAGCTAAAAATAGCTAAATCAACTGAGGATCCTCTATGAGCGATATTGGAAGCTAGAGGAGGATAAACGGTTCATCCTGTACCAGCCCCTCTTTCTACTATTCTTCTTAAGATCAAGAAGGATAAAGAAGGGGGTAGTAGTCAGAATCTTATATTATTTATACGAGGAAATGCTATATCAGGAGCACCTAATATTAGAGGAACTAACCAGTTTCCAAACCCTCCAATTATAATAGGTATAACTATAAAAAAAATTATAATAAATGCATGAGCAGTAACAATAACATTATAGATTTGATCATTGCCAATAAAAGATCCAGGAGTCCCTAATTCAATTCGGATAATTATTCTTAAAGAAGTTCCTACAATACCTGACCAAAGGCCAAAGATAAAGTATAATGTTCCAATGTCTTTATGATTAGTAGATTGAAGTCATTTAATCGGTAAAGTGGCTGACTTAGGTGATAAACTGTAAATTTATTTATGATTTTTAATCCTTTACCATGTTTTATAGTTTATTTAGAATAGTAAATTGCAAATTTACAGGTATTTTTTTTTTATTTTAAAACTTTATATTTTAGTATAATGTACATAGAATTTTGATTTCTAAGGTAATAGATTGTTTCTGTTAAATATAAGTTAATAGAAAATATAATTTTCTTTATTATGTTTTCAAAACATATACTTAACAAGTTCATTAACTATAAGTTTAGTTCAATAAATAATGGTGTGTACATTAAAAGAGTAATTATTAAAGTTCTAAATATAAGAGAGTTGAAATTTATAGAAGTTTTTATTCTTAAATTATTAATTTTATTAATTAATGAAAATGATGAGATAGTTAGTCGTATATAGAAAAATAAAACAATAATTGATAAAATGATTAAAATAAAGGTTGTTAATATTATTTCTTTGATTGTAAGTTGAATGGCTAATCATTTAGGGAGGAAGCCAATTATAGGAGGTAGCCCTCCTATAGATATAATATTTAGGGACAAGATTATTATTATTATTTTATTGTTTTTTGAAAGGTTTCTTAATCAGAGTGTTTTTGTCGAGTGCAGTAAACTTATAACTGTGACTGAAATTATTGCATAAATTAAGAAGTAAACTATTCAAAGATTTAATCTTTTTATTATAGATAGGAGCATTCATCTTATATGATTAATAGAAGAATATGCCATAATTTTCCGCATATCTGTTTGATTAATTCCCTGAATTCTTCTGACAATTGCTCCTAAAATAATTAAGATTGATATATAAATAAGAGGAACTGTCATATACGCAAAGATTATTATAGGGGCAATTTTTTGGATAATTAATATAATTATATTTTCATATCAAAGTAGACCTGAAGAAATTTCAGGTAATCAAAAATGAAAGGGAGGTATTCCTAACTTTATCAATAACGAAGATATTAGTGTAATATTTATAAATATTATTCATGATGGAAATATAGGAAATGAAATAACTCTAAAAATAAAGATTGATGAAGCAAAGGCTTGAATAATAAAGTATTTAGTTGAAGCTTCAGAAGCTAAAATATTTTTTGAATATAATAATGGGATAGTTGATATTAAGTTAATTTCTAAACCAATTCACATATTAATCCATGAATTGGATGAAATAATAAAAATAATTCTTCAAACAGATACTGGAAGAAACAAAAATAGTTTTTTAATTAAAAAGAACAAGAATGAAACTTATATTGGCGGGGTATGAACCCACTAGCTTATTTAGCTTATCTTTTTTGGAGGAGGAGGAGGAGGAAATAATAAGATTTGATTAATTATTCAATTTTAACTTTGAAGGTTAATAGTTTTGTTGGTTTAACTTAAAATCTTTTATGATATGAGCTGAATAGGATACATTTTTGTTGGCTTGTGAAATTTTATTTTATTTATAAATAAAAAAATGTATCCTATTCAGACGCTTAATTGTATTATATTATTTATATTATTTTGGTGCTATCACTAAAAGTATATTTATACATGATTCATTCTATCAAAATGATCCTTTATTCAGGCTTTTTAGCTGTATTTAAGTTAATTAATTATTTACCATTTTAAGTTTAAATCTAGCAATTATTTAATTAAAATTTCTAGGTTTCTTTGTTAATTATCTACCATTTTAAGCTTAAATATAGCAATTATTTAATTAAAGTTTCTAGATTTTCTTTAAGTTAAATAATTTTCTACCATTTTAAGCTTAAATATAGCAATTATTTAATTAAAGTTTCTAGATTTTCTTTAAGTTAAATAATTTTCTACTATTTAAGCTTAAATCTAGCAATTATTTAATTAAAGTTTCTAGATTTTCTTTAAGTTAAATAATTTTCTACTATTTAAGCTTAAATCTAGCAATTATTTAATTAAAGTTTCTAGATTTTCTTTAAGTTAAATAATTTTCTACCATTTAAGCTTAAATATAGCAATTATTTAATTAAAGTTTCTAGATTTTCTTTAAGTTAAATAATTTTCTACCATTTAAGCTTAAATCTAGCAATTATTTAATTAAAGTTTCTAGATTTTCTTTAAGTTAAATAATTTTCTACCATTTTAAGCTTAAATTTAACAATTATTTAATTAAAGTTTCTAGATTTTCTTTAAGTTAAATAATTTTCTATCATTTTAAGCTTAAATTTAACAATTATTTGATTAAAATTTCTAGGTTTTAATCAACTGGTTATCTATCATTTTAAGCTTAAATCTAGCAATTATTTAATTAAAGTTTCTAGATTTTCTTTAAGTTAAATAATTTTCTACCATT